AGCTTCAGTCATTATATATTGAACAGAAGCAAAAGCCTCAGTAACAGTTGGACGATAATAAAAAGTCATAGCAAATCCCGTAGCTACTTGTACTAAAAAACAAGTAAGGGTAATTCCTCCTAGACAATAAAATATGTTGACATGCGGAGGAACATATTTACTAGTTATATCATCTGCAATCGCCTGAATCTCAAGACGTTCTTCGAACCAGTCATAAACTTTATTGAGATAGGTAAACCAAGGTTACTCCCCCTCCAAGAACTGTATATGAGAATTTCATCTCGTACAGCTCAAACAAAAAAAAGACCCACATACTGATTGAAACGGATATGTAATATAAAGTTTGAAACTTCTCTCTCGTTCAATATTATTTAAAGATATGAAAGAGTCAAAATGCGAAAGTTCTTCTTTGTGGTTAAATGCCAAAAAATCAAGTCAGCTCATTCGTCTTTATGCTGTGTTGATCGTTAGAGGCCTCTTGAATCTTCTAGATTACCTATCTTTTCTTTAGTGTCTTTTTTATTTGGTATTTGTATGGAACGGGGAATGGGGGGATTTCTTCTTGTTTTCTTTATTATTGTTTCTTTATTATTGATAGGAATTCTCTTGTTAAGACCCTACTTAACTAATCAATTGAAACCTCAGATTCATACGAGAACCACGATAATTCAATGAAACCTTCAAAGTCCAAAATTCACTGAGTGAGAACCATTGGATCATCACTTAATTTAATCAAAAAAATAGCTATAATGACTAAAAACATAACATAAAATACAAAGAAGCGCTTGCCCTTTGATCCAAATAAGAGTTTAAAAGCAGAAAAATATTTTGATTTATTAAAGTTTATAAGATAGAACGGAAAGAAGTCCGGCTACGAGGTCTGAGTATTAAGTATGAATCATAGTTCGAATACTTTGTGATCTATTTGATCTATTTCGTGCTCCGGATACTCAAATGAATATCCGACGAAGTAAAACCATCTTGATAAAAATGACAGATCCCATTCTCTGTACTATCCATAGGGTCCATTCTAACAAGTCACACACTCATATTCCGGAAATATACAATGCAGGAAAAAATTTCGCGGTCGAACTACCAAAGGAGAATAGGCTCAAATTTTTAGACCTACATACTTGACTTTTTTGTATCGAGCTAAAAGCTGGGACTTCCAGATTTTTCTCAGTCTAATTCACAGAAATTCCATCCAGTAGAACAGAAGAATTATAAATCTCCAAAATAATAGATAAGAATACCGCAAATAGAGCCATTGCAACACCCATCAAAGGGGTCGTTCCCCACCCAGGAGCTACTTTACCATATTCGGAATTCAATGGTTTCAATAACTTCCCTACAGTAGTGCTTCTTGGACCAGATCTAGAACTATCCTCAACAGTTTGTGTAGCCATAAATCTTATTTTGTATTCATTACGATCTGTTGACTTTGTATACCATTCCGTTGTAAATAAACGATCTTAGCATAGATCCATTGTGGTCTTTCAATTCTATAATAATGGAAACAGCAACCCTAGTCGCCATCTTTATATCTGGGTTACTTGTAAGTTTTACTGGGTATGCTCTATATACTGCCTTTGGGCAACCCTCTCAACAACTAAGAGATCCATTCGAGGAACACGGGGACTAGTTGACATAATCAGCCTCCAAATATTTGGAGGCTGATTACGTCAATGAAGATAATGAAAAATTATTTCATTTCATTTTTTAGTTGAAATTCTAGGTGGTTCCCGAAAAAAAATAGCGAAAAAAATTATCCCTAAAGTGGATACTAAGAGAAATGTATAAACCAATGCTTCCATAAATTTGATCGTGGTTTACAATTATAGCTTTCATACCTGTTTTGTTTACTTGGGAGTATCCCTCTGGATAAAGAAAGAAAAAGAGTCAAAGAAACGGCAGCGGTTTAAATAAAGATTCCTGCAGTACCCTACCTAATTAAAAAAATCGTAAACAGAAACTATAAGAAAAAAGCAATGTTGCATCAGACTGCTTGTCTTTTTGTAGTTGGATCTCCAAGTTTTTGGAATGCCCCAAATTCCACTTGAGCATCCAAATCTGGATCAATACCAGCAAAAACATCTCTGAAGAGGGTTCTAGCACCATGCCAAATGTGTCCAAAGAAGAAAAGTAGAGCAAACGAAGCATGTCCAAAAGTAAACCAACCTCTTGGACTGCTACGAAAAACACCATCGGATTTCAAAGTAGCACGATCTAATTCAAAAATCTCACCCAATTGAGCCCGCCTAGCATATTTTTTCACAGTTGCGGGATCACTATAACTCACTCCATTAAGTTCACCACCATAAAACTCAACAGTTACACCTACTTGTTCGACACTATATTTAGATTCTGCCCTTCTAAATGGGACGTCGGCTCTAACAATCCCGTCTCCGTCTACCAAAACAACCGGAAATGTTTCAAAAAAAGTAGGCATACGACGTACAAAAAGTTCACGCCCTTCTTTATTTCTAAAGACGGGGTGTCC